CTTAGGCCCCGCCTAAACACTCACTCCCACAACGGATAGAGAGTCACTATGGCTAGATCAAAAGAACGCACGAAAGGAATCAATCTACAAAGACTGATGGTTGAGAAAGAACTATATAGATTGGTGAGGCTACCGGCTCTGTTGCTGATTCAACTCAATCGACAGATGAAACTAGCTCAGATGCCGCCTCCCCCTTATGGTGCTGCTCCTGATTCTCGGTCAACTAAATGAAATCAACGGCCAACTACTGACTGAGTCAATGTAAACTGGATCAATAGGAATAAGTTGCATTCCGTTCCGTCAGAGGTTTATATAAAATATAGATCTCAATCTCGCTTTCGAACCAAAGAAAGACTATGGCTATAAAAACAGTAACTGCCGCAAACTACAGTTTGTTCCGTAATTTTATGGTGGTGCTTAGATAGTCACTGATGCTGGTTTAGAAAAAAATGATTAAAATGGAACTGGAACTCGGTCTCAATCTGTGGGGTAGGGATCTCGAAATTAAATAGGGTTCCTTGAGCGCTTAAAGCTGGATTTTATTTTCATTCTTATTATTCTAATGTGCTACCACCTTAGTTCTTGCTTCTCCTTCGGATCTTTGGCTATCTCGGATGCTCTTACTAAGGGATGTTGTAACATCACTCCTAGGAACTAACACAGATGTCGGCACCTCATTAGGGGAAAGACTAAAACATACCAGCCATTTCTATTCATTTCCCACCATTGCATTTTCTTTCTTTCACGAACGAATCCATCTTATCAAACATCATTTCCCGAGCCGGGCATGAGCTACTCCCATCTAGCCAATCTCGATTTGGGATCTTAGCAGCTGCCCTTCTTTCTACTGGGTATGAACTCAAAGAATCTCCCTTTTTGGACTGCCCCCCTATCTTGTAAGGCCAGCTTCTGTGGCTTTCCCTCATTGCAGAGAGGCTTTCGCTTAGCAACCTTTACCATAAGCGAAATCTTAATTGGTGATCTCAGTGAAATTAAGGGCATTCGAAAAAGACTCTAGGATCTTATACTGTCTTGAATCGAGGATTTTTTTCCTTCCCTCCCTCCAGCTCTCTAGTTCTCTTCCTTCGGCTCTCTTTTAAGGTATTCCACTGGTGTCTATTCACCCATCTCTTAAAAAGTCTCACTCGGGGTAATGTAAGAACAACGTTCGTTTAACTCCGAAACGAGAGGATCCTATCCGCTCATGGAAGCTAGTCACACAGCTCTAAAAACTAGAACTCAAGAAAGAATGAATAACTGCTCCAACTCCATAACTCACTAACCACAGAAACAGAGAGAAGCAACTCGGAACGGCAAGTTCGAACTGAAAGAGCTACTGAACTAACTAAACAAGAAGAAGTTAAAGAGGAAGAGTTGTTTTTTAAGCAGATAGTCTTCTGAACTACGTACACCCAAGTCTTCCACTCGTCCGCGCTTCCCCTAGTGAGTGAGGGTCGATAAAATTTATCATCATTCTATCGAATGAAATTAGTACGCCTGGTGAACCATGCCTGGCCCTTTTGTATAAAAAAAGAGAGATAATCCCCTCAATTCTTTTACTTTGAAAGGAAATACACCTGGAGGCCTAAGACGAAGAAACGCAGTTGCTCGATTGAAAGGTGAGGACGCAGAACTTCCCTTTTGGCTTTCTTCCGCTAGGAAATTGGACTCTGACTGAGTGTGAATGACCGACTTGGCATTCTCCGCCGGCCTCCTTGCTACGTTGAAAGAACACAGGGAGTGGAGCGGCCCGTCTGAGTACATAAGAGATTGTTTACCAGAAGAGGTTGTTGGAGAAGTCCCCGGATAGGCAGATCCGGATAAACGAAAGGGGCTTGTCCTCACTTACTTGAGCAAGGAATGAAAGACTCGCTTGCTTAGCGCAGGACGGAACAAGAAAGAAAAAGAGAAAGACAAAAAATTAAACTAAGAGAAAAGCAAGTAGCACAATCCCCTCACCTAGGGAGAAGACCCCTTCTGATTCTTGTACGTATACTAGATCTGTCTGGATTGGATCTACTAGAAGAGGCATCACTCGAGTTATGCCTCTATTTATGCCTTTAGGCAGGAGGAGCGACTGGGCTCTCTCGATTCATAGCAACTGGGAGAGGGGATGGCGGAACTTAAACCAGTACTTGTCTGGCATGGCCGGTTTAAGAATTCCTTATAGAGATAGAGCTAGAAGCGCGGTTAAGCTATCACGCTTAGTGACTTCAACAAACTAGCACCCTAGGGAAGAATCTTGGTCAAACCCGAAAGGAAAGCTACTTTAAGATAAGAAGAAAACCGAGGGGTTTCGTCTGTCGAATAGTTACCCAGGAAAGCAAGATGCTATGGAAGGAGGGAAACCCGCTAACTACAATTTCATAGTTACCTTAGCCTGGTAAACCCGACACCTATGAGGATATCCGGGGCATTCTCCTCACTTTCGGGAGAAATGCACGACTTGATAGCTCATCTGCAGCCCTTCTCTTGCTCGGGCGATAGAAGCACACTCCAGAGACCTGCCCGCTTAGTGACATAAACAAAGAAGCTCCCTGGGGCAAGGAAAGTTAGCCACCTCTTTCACCCTCGGAGGGGTTTCCTTCGATAGAGGATTGGGAAAGGCATTACTACTATATTACTTGGCAGGTTTCATCATTCTTCCACCTCGAGGGATCGATGTGGGAAGGGCGCTTTCCACTATATGAGCTAGGAAAGCCCGTCTTTTGAATGAATTAACAAACCTTTTCCCTCCGTGGAGTGAGATCATCACGAGAAGGTTTTAGAAAACCCGGGATTTTCGCTTAAAGACCGATTTCTCTCCGTAGACTCAGATAAAAATCGAATCGTTTTGACCTGGCTTAAAAAGACGCGATTTACGAATGAACAAAGAAGAAGCGAAGCGGGGAAGCCTTATTCAATCAACTACAATAAGAAGAAGGACAGGCCTGCACCTAGGAAGAAATCCAAAACGTCGAGGTCTCGACGAGCCTATTATTTATATTACACAATTTGTTGTGGACATAGTCAACCTCCTACTAAGAGAGGGAGACCAATCCCCAGGAAAGGGAAAGGAAGGATCAATAGGAGAAGATATCCACGTCAAAGCAAGGAGCTTTTACTCTTGCTGTTAAAACGAAGGCAAAAGTGATTTTTGACTAAATACCGGTAGCAAGTCTTCTGTGGAGACTAGGAGTAGCACTAGTCTCAGGAGCAGCGTCGATAGAAGACAGAGAAGGAGCTGCACATTCATATTACTCTAGAAGAGCTCTTGAGCATCAGCTACAGGAAGAGAAAGATCAAAGCGATAGGCCCCAGCTACTATTTATATTAGTTCAAGCGCAATCACAACTGTAGAAGCGGTGGAAGAATAGGCGCAGGAATCCGCAGCTATTGAATCAGCTGTTAGAAAGGGACGAAGTGGCTTAGTTGAACATAGTGGGACGGAAGGTTCAGAGGCTTCCCGTCCCCGGATGGTGTCAGTCCTTCTCTTACTGTTGAAGAAAGCGAGAACGGATAGTACTAAACTGATAGAAGACTCCCACTTGTGGCTAATAGTCTTTATTGTGGGGCACCTTTCAGGTTCTGGAGAAAGTGCATTCCTAGGCGGTAGGATCGGATGACTTTCCAAGAGAGCCCTACGGCAGTGGAATCGGCCGATAAAAGAAACCTTCGCTTTGGCTGGGAATCACAAGTGGCATAGAGATCCTTAGGAGTACGGAGCAGTTGTTACGAGAGCCAGGAAAGGCAGGATTCCGTCCCACACAGAACGAACTCTACTAATGTCTCTTACTTATTCCTCCCCCTGGCCGAAGGTCAAATAAGGATCCGCTTTAAAGGGTAATAGACCGACCAGCCGGACGAGGACAGTGTTTTCGGGAACCAAGTGGCGCCTTAACTGTACCAATGAGCGGTACGGGGCTTCGGAGCGAAGGAAGAAAAAATGACTGAAATGACTTTCTTTTCTGGCGAAAGCATTCCGTAAAAGGTGAGAAGAGTGCAGTGACCAAGGCCCGAAATAAATAAGTAGGGCGTCCTCAGTACTTTGGCTTCAAAAGTTTCGCTACGCACCTTAAGCACTAGAAGGAATCCGGAAATAGGTTCACCCCTTAGATCGATCTTCCCCAGCCTTGCCATCGAGAGTGAGACTTTATCCAAATCTTTCATACCCTTGTGGAAAGCAGCAGGTAATTGATTAGTCACGCGCATCCTACCTCGGTCTTTGATGAAAAAAGAATCTTTCTGGAACTCGGCATGATCCTTTGGAATTTATCCCGTCCGGATTGACTTAGGAGGTTTATTCAGAACTACGAATGGGATTCGTTCAAGGCAGCCGCATGGACATTGAGGGCATTCTTCCACTAATAGCAATGAGTGAAATAAGCTTATGGAATCGGCATGTATGTGTCACGATAGTTCGATTGGGAAGGTACCTGAGGTTAGCCAAATCACTAGCTTCTTGGATAAGTCTCTCCTTACTACCTTTTTTGAGTGATCCAGGAACTCTCCCTTAGGTTAGGGTGCATTCCAGGTGAGTAAGCCGAGTCCTTCTTGCTTGAAAGGAATAATAGCTTCCTTTGTGACTGAAAACTCTTTATAAGTCCAATTAGGCCTGAGCCCTTGTGGTAAATTAGCCAGCCCACTTCCACCAGTTCTGACTTCCTAAGGAAGTGTAAGCCATACTTTCTTGGCGCTGTCAGCCACGCTTTGTTTGAGATCCGTTGCAGGGCATGTTAACTTCTTAGTAAACGGGCTTCTTCCTAGGTCATTCGCTTGCGACCACTTACTGGAAAGACTTGCCTTATCCCTATCCCTTGTTTGCTGGATTTTCCTTGCCAGATTTCCTTTCAAAACCACTGCTTGTCCTGTTAGTCTGTGAGATCGCATGGACAGAACTCCTAATTCCTAATTAATGGCTGGCAGGTAACGGGAAATGAATGGAATGGCATTGGCTTATGGGGCACTCCCTCTGGATGGATTAAGATAACTGGCCTCGTCCCAAAGCAAAGGAAGAAAGAGGCTTGCTCACAGAAAATATCCCAGCTGGCAAGGGAAAGATCAGTCCCATAGCGTATTCAGGTATATCCGCAATCGCATATTCTGGGCCATCTGCAGCCTATATATATGTATTTCCTGCAATGTCCAGGCCATTTCCTTTCGATGGCAGATCCCGTGGAAGTTCACTTTGTTTTGCTGTCGGACCAGGAGAGTGAATCGAATAGGTTACATAGGCAGGACAGGCGAGTTCTCATACATTTCCTGGCGCTGTTAGCCTGCCCTAATCTACTTCCTTCTCCTTTCTCCTGGCCAGTTCGTTTGAAAGAAGTTCACTTGATGTTCCTTAAGGCAAGCCAGGTACAGATTAAAGACAGACAGTTATCAAACTTTGAAGCTAGTTTTCGAGCCAACAGATCAAACAAGAGAAAGCAAGACTGTTGTCGTTCCGTTTGCTGTGGGGCGAGTAGCTTTCCATTCTATATGCCTTTTCCCGAGCAAGTTCTAATTGGATCATTATAGATAGTTATAAAAAGCAGGAGAAAGCGGGTTTTGTGGTCATTGAGCTGCCGCGTGCTCTGAGTGCGCATGAAGATCAATCTATCTGGCTTAACTTAAGGCGTATCCCCCCCCCGAATCATAAGTGAGAGAATAGGCATCCACCTCCTTTCTCCTTTTTAGAAGTGACTGTTTACTCATCTTTTCCGAAGTGAGCATATACTGAATCTCCCCTAGTGTAAGAAACTGGATTTCTATTTCTAAAACTTGCCTCTTGTAAGTGAGTGTATAAAATAGCATATCTAAGTTAGTTTGAAAGCCGGGTTATTTAAATCCCAATGCCCTCTTTGGACATTGTTAGAGTTCTCTAGCGCCTGAGTCTGTTACGGTGAGTGAGGAAGCCTTTAAATTGAAAGCAGGCCTTTCTTTTATTCAAGTAGGAATCATAGGCAAGCTAGCAATTCTTCAAGTGAGAGTTTACATCCAGTGCTACATTTAGAGTTCCAGTTGCGGGAAAGGGAAAGAGACTTAGGAGAGCCAGCAAGCTAGGTTTTAAGTGAGCAATCTTGTGATTTCCTTGCCATCCAATTACAATTACAGTTGCTATCTAGTTTCAGTGCCAGTGAGTAAACCAGTTCAAGCAAGGGTAAATATTCCGATTCCGACTAGCTGATTATAGAGTCATATGCTAGGCCAGTTTCCAATCATCCTGTTTTAGTTTGTCGTGCCAGGCGAGCAAATGGGTTCCCTAGGCAGTAATTGGTTGCAGGGCATTTTCCTTGGATGTTTTTTCTGTCCTATAGATATAGAACAACAGGTAAAGCCTTAATGAAACCTTTGGGTGATCAAAGAAGAGAATCAAGGCTACTCTCCTTTTCTACGAATCTACAACTCTCTTTACTGAGCGAGACTCTACCCAGATCTAAAGAATTCGCCAAAGAGCCTTCTTCTAACTAGGAGAGTAAGCAAGCTACCGGAAGCGAAGCTTCTGGCTCCCCCTTTTTCCAATTCCTTCTTTTCGTTCTACTTAGGTGGAGCAATCCGAACTCTCGACAGAATATAAAAGAGCGTCTTCGAACCTGTGTAGACACCTCAACGAACTCATGTGGACACTCCTCAGCCCGAGCCGAGGACAATCTATAAAAAATACACATTAATATGTTGACCCGTTTTTCTTTTCTTTGCTGATTCCTCTCAATGAAATTTGCCATGTTGCACTAAGTTACTTACGTATGTATGCATGCGGTCCGGGAACACTTTGGGGTGAACACCCATCCGAACAAGTAGGGTCAATAGTTCAGCATTTAGGCCGTAACATTTAGCAACAATAAAATCTTTAACCCAACAAGTGCTCTCCGAACCAAGCTAGATAGTCTCCTATCACTAGGCTCACCAACCAACCTGGACTTTGATTCTTATTATTCCTACCGGATATCAAAACCATAAGGATTGTTTCCAGCCATGAGTTCCCATCTTACATAAGCGCTCTTGGGTGGGCTGGGCCATTCCATCAAATCTTTGAGAAGGGGCCCAATCTCGTATTTGATGGTCGGCGTGGCGATAGGCTTCGCTTCTACGACTGCCTCCCCAGCCGTTGCAAAGACTGAGCGAGAACGGTAAGGGGCGTGTCGTTGCGCGGGGATGCGATTAGCCAAGCTGGGGCAAACAAAGCCGTCCGGCCCCCTACCGGATTAGGAATGCGAAGGCCTTTCCTTCGAAAGGAGACCGGGGAAATAAAGAGCTATGCTATTGACCGACCCTTTCGTAGTGACTCCGAATCAATAGTCCTATCCTTTTTTATCTGTTTGAGGCGGGCCGAATAGAGAATGAAATGCAGAAATACGGGAAGAGTTCCAAACCTTTTTTTTGGTTTAAGGGCTGCTCGCCCTACCGAAGTACTAAAGGCTTTCGAGGCTTACACCCCCCTATTACACGACCTAAAAAAAGGTAGCTTGCTGTAGCGCCCTTAGAAAAAATCTAAGCCTTTTGAAGCGCCAGTAGTTGTAGCTGTGGCCACACCAACCCTTTCGTTCTTATCGCTCCGGGTTTCTATCTATATGACCTCCGGGCGGTACAAAGTCAACCTCTTCCGTAGAGGCAGGTAGTAACCTAACCTTTAAGAGTATGTTCAAGGGGGGAGCCCTCTTATCTATCAATGGAAAGATCTCCGTGCGTGATAAGGAATCCTAGAAAAGATCGATTGAGACTCCCTCCCCGGTCCCACGAAGATCTCTACGTACTTGTCCAGTCCAGGACAACTGAGATCTTCCGGTCTGCGTGCGAGGGCGCCGCTATGCCCCGCAGCTCTGCAGCGGCCGGCCCCCGGACTATGCAAAAGAATTGAGGCCGGGGGGTCTCGCCCATAGTGGTTCCCCCCCGCCTTTGGTGATTGACCAAACAAAGAGGCCTAGATCTGTGCCCCTTAATGAATCGAATGGTCCTTCGACCCCTTCATTTGATTCCGACGGCCGGCATAGATATCATGAGACCCGCCCACTATTACTACGAAAAAAGCCCTGCCTTTTTCCTTCTAACTAGGAGAGTAAGCAACTTCTATTAGCGCCGGACCTTGAGTCGAATTGATCGTGTCATGTGCAACGTCCATCAATGATGGTTCATTAATGTCCATTGATTTAGACTCCTTCCCCCTTCCCAACTACGAATAAGATCGAGAGGAGCCCCAAAAAACCAAGAACGAAAACGGAAGCCTTTCGATTCACTCCCCATTCTCTCTTAAATAAAGCTCGCCCTCGAGCCCTGGGCAGGTCGGCCGGGTCTTTCCCTGTTGTTCTGTTCCCGCCACGAGAAAGACGCACAGAAGGAAGAGGTATGCCCGGCGCGCGGAGGATCCGTTGAGAGTGTCTGTTGTCTCGGTAGGGAACTTTACGATCTTTTCCCTGTATTGAATCAAAAAAAAAGAATAGGTCAGTGCTACGGCCCTCTATTGTTTGATCCAATATTGACCGGGGACGAGCCCCGACTTCCATAGGGCCTTTCCTTGGTTTGACCTCCCGTAGTGGTCCTTGCTTTTAATAAAGCGGAGCGGGGCAAATTTCTCGTACTTGCTCAGTGGTCAGCCCCCATTCGAATTACGTTAAGGGGTCTTTAGCTTTTGCCAGATCTAGAGAGATACTACGAGTCCTCCGTCCCAGATTCCATCGCCGCGGCCATCTGGTTCACCGGTACTACCAAAAAGTCTCATGCTTACGTTACTACTGTTACTGATGGTTTGATTATCTTGGACCCCGGTCGGTCGTGCTTCTGGTTTCCATTCCCATCATCATATTGATATGATCAATCTCCTCGCGCTCTGCCATAATAACTTGGAGTCCGTATCATGGTGAAGGTAAGGTAAGGTAACGCTGTGATTCTTGCTCAAAAAACAGACCGAACGCGTTCGAGTTATTGGCTCGTCCAACCCGGCAGCATTCATGAGTCGCTCGTTCAACTGTCCCTCGGAGACACGGTCGAGAACATGCATGGTTGCCCCCCGTCCTTTCTTGCTCTCGGTCCCACCCAGCAAGATACGGCTCAGCCAAAAAACGTGAGCGCCCCTGCGCGAGCCTGATTTTTTTAGTAAAGTCAAGCTTTGGCTCCCTAAAGACTAAAGACAGAAATGGATCAAAAAAAGGGGGACTTCTGCAACGGGCTATACCACCCAAACCAACTGAGGGAAGTCGCATCCGCCCCATCGCAAGCACCTACAATGTCATGATCACATTTACCCTTTTTTCTTTGGTAGTTCAACGGACGGTCGCCCCTCCAACAAGAAAAGGTATAAATATGGAAACTTCTCTGCCATTTGGATCGGAGAATTTATGGAGGAAATCGGCTTTTAAATTTCCAGAAACCACACGATTATATAGCCAAAGGGAATACGCCGCGCCTAAAATCATCCCAAGCGCTGCTAATGTGGCTACTAAGCTATTTCTTTGGAAAGCTCCTACTGAGATGGGAAATTCCCCGATAAAGCTGCTAGTACCAGGTGAACTCATATTGGCCAAAGTGGAGGAGAAGGAAATGGTAGAGAGATTCGGCATGGTGCTCACTAACCCTCCGTAATATCTAACAAGTCGAGTCTTATGTCGGTCATATAGAACACCAACACATAGAAAAAGGGCTGAAGGAACCAGTCCATGACTTAACATCGGTGGAATGCTACCTCCAATTCCCTGTATGTTCGATAGAGCCAAAGATTCCCCCCCACTGATCGGAGTACGCCGATTACCCCCCGAACCGTACAAGATAGTTACCGCCTATCATACGGCTTTCTAACTTCACTTTTTTTTTCTGGTCGTTCCGCTCTGTCGATCGATGGTAGTATAAGAGATCTGATCTGTAACCCCCCGAAATTATTTACATAAAGGTTCCTGCTTTCTACCCATAGTTAGCATGTATCTCCCCGGGTCATACTTGAGTATCACATCGTAGACCCCCACCCCAACTCTATCTTCCTTATCAGTGAACCGGAAATAGTGCATAGGTACTTTTCAATGCTGCGGGGACGAGACGACGTGACATACTACGATCACGTACAGAAGTGCTGCCCTTCGGCTCGGCAATATGGAACCTCTCAACAGCTCCCGTTCCTTTATGAGGTCCTATCGGGATAGGTAGGCCCAGCCCAAGCCTTTCCCCTCCCCCCTGCTTAGCGTTCCACTTGTGATCCTGGATGCAGTGGAGGATTTTTAAAAAAGCGCCCGAATCTTCCCCCTCCCTCCATAAGACCCTCTTTCTCTTTCCCCCTCGAGAAAGAGAAGAAAGGGTTGATTATCTTCTTTCATGTGAACGGCCCTATCTTGTATCGAAAGGTTTTTCGTGCTATACACCACGTTGAGAAAGACCAGCCTCCTATGTACCGTACCATTTTTTGACCCCGAAAGGGGGGTCCTCCTTATGATGCTACGGACGGCTGTCCGAAGTGCTAGGGGTAAACTCGGACGAGGATAGGATTGCGCGCGCCGGGCCCTCCCTTCGGGTGTCATATTTTGGCCGAGTTTACCGTACCTCCGGCCCTTATGTTACGCGACCGTAATCTTTTTTTATGTTCCACCGCTGTTACGCCAGAAATAAAAGGTTCCACACGAGCTCCCGTTCTGCGGCGTGGTGGCAGGACCGATAGGAGATTGGCTCCGGGTGTAGATAGGGTAAAATCCGCAGGAGTCATGCAAATACATAGGCCCCTTCCCCTCTCTTTTAGATGAATGGGGTGGTTTATAACGTCTTTTCCTATCTACGGTCCCTCGGAGCGAGGGGTTAGGCAGGTAGTATGGGCCCTCTGACTTCCAGCTATGTGTTGTGCGGCTCCCGCGAAGCGAATGAAGGGAAGCTCGAAGAGCTTACGCTTACTCTCAGCCTCTTTGATTGGTAGGCGGGCGGGCTAAGCCCCCTACTTAAGATTCCATTCATAAGGGTCATTTTCTGTTGTCGTGACGCTTTGGTTAGGCCGACTACTAGAGGTGACTTCTAGCTTCTATAGGGGCCTTTCCACTTTGGTGTAGTTTTAGTTTGTATTGGTACTGAATGAACATATCAAACAAAGGCGAGCAGTATAAGCCCTTCTCCGGCCTGGGAAAAGCAGCGAACTCTAGAAGCTAGGGCGTTGTTCACCTTTGGACACGAACACTATTCCGTTCTCAGCGTAAACCCGCCTTAGAGATTGAACGGCAATAAGATAAGTCGACGTTCAATCTAAGACAGCGCTGATAGCTTGTAGTGAACAGCCCCCTTCTTTACCAACCGAAAGCAGCCTTTGGTACTTAACTGAAGTAGTTCAGGAACCCTTGCAACTATGATAGAAAGCCGTTTGCTTGTTGCCAAACCCTTCGCCTTTCTTTTGTTTTGAATCAAAGTAGGTCGCGTTGTATTTTTGTTTAGTAGGTCGGGGGAAGCTACCGCTTATACGACAGCTCTGCTTCCTCGTCTTGCTTCTGGCAAAGCTTATACTTTGCTTGCTTCTCTCGCGCTTGCTTGCGCGAAGGCTTATAAAGTCCTTTTCGCTAGGTCCAAAAGCTTCCGTCAAAGCGAAAGATCTGATCCAACTGAAATCCCGCATATCCGCTGCGCTCAATATGCGGCTACGGCTAGGCGATCATATCGTGCCATAAAACTATTTTATATGTCTAGAGAGATCCCCTAGATATACAGATAGAATAGATGTTCATGGATAGACAGACATTCCATTGATTCTTAGTTTTGGGGCTGAAAAAGCTCGTCGATCCAAATGAATCATTCTTGTGGTCTCTCTTCGCCCCCCGCCCCGAAACTGACCCACAGCACAGCGCCCATTCGCTTCGCGCGCGGGAAGGCAACGAAGTTCAGTTCATGAGACCGCGGCGGAGTGGAGCAGCCGCGACACGAAGTTCCTTACCTTAGCTGGATCTCGCTGGTGCCACCTAAACGGTAAGTAGGCGACGGATGTGTGACGTTTGGAGTTGTCGTTCGTGCACCTGTCCCCAATGGAAGAATGAGTGATCCGTTCCCCTGCGGATCATGGCCTTACCACTCGGTCCCCGATGGCCAGCGGGGGATTCGGTATAGCAGCTTACGTTTTTTTGCGCTGCGCGTTCCCGCTGGACTGGACACGTGTTAGCTGTAGGAAGTATGGTTCCGAAAGTGACTTCGGTTCGCCAGTTCAGGCTCAACTCCTCGCTTTACGTTAGCGGACCTACACTACAGGTCGGGCCGGGGCTCTGCGCTCTTTCTTTCTGTGTGGGACGATGCCGGGGAGAGAAGGGAATGCGTCGAGGCGGCGAACAACAACAACACAACTACATTTTGGCTTTTCCCTCCATCCATGAGATGAGCCCAGTGCATTGGACCGATGGATAAGAGAACTGAGCTGGCCTAAAGCTTGGGCGCTCTACGTACGATGTAGACTCCATCAGATACATCTCGATTTCTTTCTGATGGATCAAGAATAGTTGTCTTATCAATAGATAGAAATAGGGGATTTCCCCTTATTATTGATGGATTCCCTCTATCTCATTCCTACTCTTTCGATCTATCAGAACGGATCAGGCTAT